AGACCTCTGCCCTATCCATTAGACAATGGACGCTTTTCATTCCGATTTTTTTCGTATTTTGACTTTCCCCACCTCTTCGCTGAAAAAAAAAAAAAGAATCGGATTGTATGTGAGATAATTTTTGAAACTGTATATTAAATGATGCATTAAGTCTAGAATATATAATAATTTCAATTTCGAATAAAAGAATAGAAAGCGGGTAGCGGGAATCGAACCCGCATCGTTAGCTTGGAAGGCTAGGGGTTATAGTCGACGTCAATTCAGCATTTTGAACGTCTCTAATTCAAAACCGAACATGAAACTTTGGTTTCATTCGGCTCCTTTATGGATAAGGATGTGAACAAAATTACAAAAAAAAAATTCTACCCATAACATCTATGTCAACCTTTGTCTGACTACAGACAAAACTAATCGCTTTCTAGATGATCCCTCTAGAAGAGAGTAATCTTTCTAGTTACTTCGTTCTATATTTTTATTTGAGACGGTCCTGAGGAAAGGGATTTTGTTTCCACCGAGCTAAAACAACAGGTCGATGCCTCTAGTAAACCAGAGTCATCGTTTAATAGCTATTTTGATTCAATTTTTTATTTGTAAAGCAAAAATTGAAGATTTAGTTACGATTAGAAACCTACTTTCTATCTTCATCCATGGATCCTTTACTCATACTTATTCAATTGGAAGTATTAATCCAATTCCAAAATTATGTTTCGTAATTTCATAATCCAATTTCTCACTTTCTAAGTCATCCTTGGATACAAATCACGAGAATGTATATTTTTTCTCGAATCCGTGATTGAGAGGTAAAGGATTAAATCCTTTTATTTTTGCAAATAAAGTTTTTGGTCGGAATACGAATCAAACCGAAAACAAAGACCCTTTAACTACCAAAGGGTTAAAAAAACGAATCACACTTTTACCACTAAACTATACCCGCTACAATGCGATTATTGTATACAACTGGACCTTTTGTCGAACTGGGAAATGGGGTATAATAATCTAATAAAGATAGGATCATCAAAAAATCATAAAATTGAGAGCACTGACCCCCTTTTTTTCGTTTTCGCGGATGGAAATAGTCCTTCTTCTTTTTTTGTTCGTGCTTAAATATTTCCCATTCACTTTATATCTTTATATACTTTATATAATTATATCTTTATATACTTTATATAATACTATATAATATATAATTTTATATAATACTATAAATACTATATAATATATAATACTATATAATAATACTATTATAATAATACTAAGCATTTTTGTTTTCAAATCAGATAAATGAAAAATCATCATTATTTTTCTATAATTTAGTTTTTCTATAATTTAGAATTAGTTGGAACAAAAAAAGGCCCGGCTAGGTACTGACCAGGCCAGGCCGTGTCAATAAGAAGGGTCTTTCGAACAAAATAACCTCAAGGCGAAAGGGTCGTTTTTAGTTTTCTTTATATTGTTGGCACTTTCGGGCCCTTTCCTTTATTTATCGAAAAGAAATTGCTGATAAAAGTTGTACATATCTATATAATCTATATAATAGAGAAAGAAATACTCCTTATTTTATGTGAAATCTAACCCAATTTTCAATTGGGAGAGATGGCTGAGTGGACTAAAGCGGCGGATTGCTAATCCGTTGTACGAGTTATTCGTACCGAGGGTTCGAATCCCTCTCTTTCCGCTTCCCTTGATGACTTGATTTTTTTTTTCAAATTAGGCAAATCCTTTGTTTTTTGTTTTTATCTAAACAAAAAATCCTAAGAAAATTGAAAAGAAAACCCCTTATTCTTCACGCCCGGGATTACGTCCAGGATCATTAGATAGGAATCCAAAGATGAAGAGAGAAACAAAAAATATCACTACTGTGTAAACGAAGAGTTTGAGAGTAAGCATTACACAATCTCCAAGATAATTTTTTTTTTCAAAAAAAAAAAGAGAATAGATCCTCCATTTTTCTACCACATATCCTATTTGGATATCAAGAACCAAGTCTCTTTCTAGAAAAAATCATGAACTTTCAGTAAGAAATTATTAAATAATTTAGATTAAGGATCTTATCGAAAACTTACAGCAGCTTGCCAAACAAAAGCTAAGAGAAAAAAGAACACGGGTATGACTGGCATAACATCTACGATTGGGTTCAAAAAAGCATAGGCCTCAGGCAATTTTCCGAAGAAAAAACTACTTGAAGAAAAGGCAGAATTAAGACAGATACAGATCAAACTAAAGATATTAAGCATAACAGACATTTTGTTCTTGGAGATAATTGTATTTTGATTGAGTTATTGATATAGGGAAAAGGGGAAAAATTTAGGTAGACAAAAATCCTTCTTTTCTTTTGAACTCACCCAATCAAAAATCCTCCAATTCTCAAAAGAGAATAGAGGAAATCATACTTTCATACAATATCTTAATTGAATTATATCTAATGATCAATAAATTAAGTTTAATTCTATATTTAATAAAATCCTAGTAACAATCTAAATATCTATAGAATAAATTAGATTGGAGTTGACAAATAATGAATACCAATATACTACTTTAGTAGTATCGAATAGAAATCTAAATGGGGCGTGGCCAAGTGGTAAGGCAACGGGTTTTGGTCCCGCCATTCGGAGGTTCGAATCCTTCCGCCCCAGAGCATATTCATTATGTTAGAATAGAATAAAGATTTTTTTGAATGGGGTAAAGTCTAATGTTAGCTGGAATATCTTTCTTGCTTCTGATTTTTCTCTTTTATGCACGAATCATATCCGTTTTACACAAACTGAATTGAATCGAGTTCAAATGACACGCAGATGTAATTGACTCTATTTCTAATCCAGGTAAATTGGGAACATGGGTTCCAAGAGTTTGAATTAAAAAAAGGGCGGCCTTTTCATCCTATGCCCAATCCCATCTTGTTTCGGGAAGTTAGTTATTTAGAAAAAAATTCCGCCCCATATTGATTTTCTATTTTATCAATATTTTAATTTTCAAGGATCCTATCTATTATTCCCTATCCTCTAAACTAATTTTTTATGAATTTTTATATAGATTTCTTAATTCTAACTATTTTGTTACTAATTTTGGTACTAATGAAATTCATTCAAAGTCAATAGGATTAATTCTCTTAAGGGGTTAGACTAAAATAAAAATAGGAGCAACTTAATTTTGCCTTGTTGGGTTTTGTACCTAGCCAGCCCGCATCCCAGATCAGAATTCCCATTTTGATTTCTCTTATGCTCCATTAGTCCCGTAGTACCCGGGGGACGAATGCATTAATCGAAGGTATTCCAATTTCTGTGTCTGTCTGAATTGCATTAACAAAAAAATTATATATGTAATTATATATCTACCCGATGTATTTTCTTTGAATCTCGCGTTTTAAGTATTTCGTGTTTGGCCCTAATAAATAATTGTAAATTTATGTAACACTTAAGAAGGGAGTGTTTTATATCTTTTAGTATCTTTTATTCACTTTCAATTCTATTATGTACGGCAAGATTCGATTAACGAAATCTTGCTGAACTACACAGCTTAAACAAAATACATAAAAAATGAGGAAATGTTTAACGTATATGTATCCTTCTATCTATTCTATTTTTGTGAAAAAGGTTTTTGATCCCCTCGATTTGAAATTTTGAAATTGAAATATTTAACCCTAACCTATCTAGATTTAATCTATTATTAAATTGAAATTCTTTTCAATCTTTAATTAAGAGGACTTGCTAAAACTTCTTCAGAAACCCCTTTACCGATTTATGGCTATATTCTTTACCGATCTATAACTATATCACTATATATAATATAGAATATAGAATAGAGGTTCTATATTCTAATTATAGAAGAAAAAGGTATAGATTGCGATGTCTACGAGCCAATGACTATTCATGATTCCATAATTGAATCAATTCCATACTGGTTCCAAATTAGAGGAATGTTATGGTAAAACTTCGTTTGAAACGATGTGGTAGAAAGCAACGTGCGACTTGAAGTACATGATCCGTTGTGGATTCTTTCTTATATCCACCATTTTCGATTTCTATAGGAATGAAGGTGCTCTTGGCTTCGACATCCGTCGGTAACCTAAATAGTCCACGGTGGAGCTCGAGTAGAAAGTATTAATTCATTTCTCAGGACAAGAATCTAGGGTTAATGCAAATCAATAAATTGGAGCAACTTCGTGAATATATCTTCGATATAGAAATGGAAGGGATCCTATTCGAGCAAGTTTCCAACTCAAAAAGAAAATTTGTTGGAATTAATCAAACCCTTTCGATCCAAAGTGTATCGCGCGGGAATCAATTGTCCGCAGGATTCTTTGATAGAAGGAAATCACAAAAAGGGGTATGTTGCTGCCATTTTGAAAGGATTAAGAAGCGCCGAAGTAATGCCTAAACCCAATGATTTAAAAAAGATAAAGGATCCCAGAACAAGGAAACACCGTTTTAATCGTCTCACTAACTGGGCCGGGCTTAAGAATCCAAATAGATTTTAACCGAGACAAACAAAAAAGGGGGTAAAGACCGCTCAATAAATGAAAGATTCTCTTTTGAATTATTTGAGAGTTATCTAACTTGAGTTATGAGTACGAATGGTTTCTTTTTCGTTTTTAGGAAAGAAGAAGAAAAAAAAAAGATTTAAACCCTAGTCTACTAGTCTACTTGATTTGATGATTTTGTAGAACCTTTTGTCATTTATGTAATTTATTCGAATTCCATACCATAGATAAAACTTCAAATCCAATTCTTTTTTCTCGAGCCGTACGAGGAGAAAACTTCCTATACGTTTCTAGGGGGGGTGTATTGTTCATCTACATCTATCTCAATGAGTCGTCTATCGAATCGTTGCAATTGATGTTCGATCTCGAAGAGAAGGAAAAAATCTTCAGAAAGTCGGTTTTTATGATCCGATAAAGAATCAAACTTATTTAAATGTTCCCGCTATTCTCTATTTCCTCGAAAGGGGGGCTCAACCTACAGGAACTGTTCAGGATATTTTAAAAAGGGTGGGGATTTTTAAGGAACTTCATCCTAATCAAACGAAATTCAATTAAATTAAGGAAATACAAAAAGGGGGGGTAGTGATTTGTATATAACTTTAGATAACCTTTCTCTACTCTTTTTTATTTTCCCTTGCTCCCCTTTACCTCTTCCCGCTCTATTCGTATCTATTTCTCATTGTTTCCATCGAATCGTGTGTTCTATAACGACAAAACCTTATTCTCTTGATCCTAGAAAATTTAGACATTCTCGACAACCCGATGGTTTTTATTTTTATTTAAAGTTTAACTAAGAAAAAAGAATAGAAAAAAGAAATTCAATTGAATTTCTTTTTTCTATTCTTTTTGTAACATTTATATTGACAACAATGTATCGAACAAATATAATCCATCGTGATAAGTGAAGTTAGATCTAGTTATTTGGTTTGTTTGGTTTTTTACTTTACTTCATTCAAACGACGGGTTCTTTGATACATGAGCTTTTTTTGTTTGATTGAAAAAGGGGGATAGCAAAGGGATCCGCCCATAAATTTTGAATCTCTATTTTCATTTTTTTTTTTCTTTTTGTTTTCCTTTAGCTAATTTTATCTGAGAATTTCTTATATTTTCATCTGATCTATTTATTTTATGTTCCGAATTCATTAGAAAATCCGTTTTGACGATTTGTTAGCTCAATCGTTTAATTGTTTCGTCTAATTTCTTTGTTTAATTTATTGTTTAATTTTTTTTCATTCCGATTGTATTTATGCACTTCTTTTTTATTATACATATATTTTATATTCGATAGATTATCTTCTATAGTTGGTTTCTTCTTTTCGGGTTGCTAACTCAACGGTAGAGTACTCGGCTTTTAAGTGCGGCTAGGATCTTTTACGCATTTGGATGAAGCAAAGGATTCGTCCATACCATCGGTAAAGTTTGGAAGACCGCGACTGATCCCGAAAGGGAATGAGTGGAAAAAATAGCATGTCGTATTGACGGAGAGTTCTGACAACATTTCATTCTTACCGGGTCGGTACAAAAACCCGTTTGAAGTCTTGGAATGGAACAAAATAAAGTTGGGTCGAATGAATAAATGGATAGGGCCCCCCGGCTTCAATTAACTCTAAGGAAAGGCAAAGCAACGGGCTTCCGTTCTGAATTTGAATTATTTCCTGATCTAATTAGACGTTAAAAAAATATTAGTGCCGTCCCAGGAAGGGTTGCTCCCCCCATGGGGGGATTCTCGATTTTTTCAATGAATCCTAACTATTTGAATTCTCCATTACGAAAGGGAGATGTGTGTGTAAAAGAAACAGTATATTGATAAATTTAGTTTTTCCGAAATCAAAAGAGCGATTGGGTTGAAAAAATAAAAGATTTTTAAACACCTTCTTTTCTTATCCTATAATCTTATCCAAAAATGGAAAAAAGAAGAAATAGAGAATCTGTTGATAAGTTTACTTGTTTCCGAGGTATCTATTCTTACTAGAATACCCTGTTTTGACTCTATCGCGCTATGTATCATTTGCTAACCAAAAAATCGTCTATCTTGGATTCAAATCGAATTTCAAATGGAAAAAACCCAAAGATATTTACAGCTTGATAGATCTCAACAACCCAGCTTTCTATATCCACTTATCTTTCAGGAGTATATTTATGCACTTGCTCATGGCCATAGTTTAAACCGAGCTATTTTGTTGGAAAATCCAGGTTATGACAATAAATCTAGTTTCCTTATTGTGAAACGGTTAATTACTCGAATGTATCAACAGAATCATTTTCTTACTTCTGCTAATGATTCTAGCCAAAATACATTTTTTGGGCGCAACAAGAATTTGTATTCTAAAATGATATCAGAGGGATTTTCATTTATTGTGGAAATTCCGTTTTCTATGCGATTAATATCTTCTGAAGAGCGGAAAGGGATATTCAAATCTCATAATTTACGATCAATTCATTCAATATTTCCTTTCTTAGAGGACAATTTTTCACATTTTCATTTTATGTTAGATATACCAATACCCCACCCCGTTCATCTGGAAATCTTGGTTCAAACCCTTCGCTATTGGGTAAAAGATGCCCCTTCTTTGCACTTATTACGATTCTTTCTACGCGAGTATTGTAATTGCAATAAGATTCTTTCTACAAAGAAAACCTGTTTTCATTTTTTAACAAAAAGAAATCCAAAAAGAAATCAAAGATTACTCTTCTTGTTATATAATTTTTATGTATGTGAATACGAATCTATTTTCGTCTTTCTCCATAACCAATCTTCTCATTTACGACCAACGTCCTTTGGGGTCCTTCTTGAACGAATCTATTTCTATGGAAAAATAGAACGTTTTGCCGAAGTCTTCGTTAAGGATTTTCTGACCAACTTATGCTTGTTCAAATATCCTTTCATGCATTATGTTAGGTATCAAGGAAAATCCATTCTGCTTTCAAGGGGGCCGGCCCTTTTGATGAATAAATGGAAATCTTACCTTGTCAATTTTTGGCAATGTAATTTTGACCTGTGTTTTCACTCGCGCAGGGCCTAT